AATAAAATGTTCGATTTTTTAGCATTGAAAAAATTTAGTCATCGATTTAATAGAGCCTTTTGGGCTTTTTTTCGGGAAAACTTTTTAGGGGTATATGACATATATATATAATGCGGATGGCTAATTCATATCTCAACTTATTAGTCTGGACGCTCTCGAACCTTCCTTGCTTTTGGGGTTTGACAAGGAGAACAGGATTTGCTGAGCGTAGGGGGTAAGGGGGTTTGTCGCGCGAAAACCGAAGAGGGGGGCATATATATTAGGGTAAATTGAAGAAATACAAATACGTTATGCACTTGATAGAGTATAATGTAATTCTTAAGTTATGTCTTTTAATCATTAACCTAATTGGGACTTGCAAGGAAATGTACAACCTTGAGATGTTAATTGCGCCTGCACTCTGAAATGTAAGTGAAAGGTAACCAAAAAAAAGAACCCTATGCATATAAAAGAATGCCCGGCATGTGGGGTAATGAGGAGTATGTAATTACACCAAGAATCAGATGCAATTTACCTCTAAATGGGTGGATTATACATGCCATGTTCATGAAATAGGAATCAGATGCAAGGAATAGTTCATAATATACCACCTTCCATAATATGTCCCTGATTCTATCATGCATGATATGCCTTATATGGCAAGGTTGGTGGTCTCTTACTGCATTAAGATTGTCTTAGTAAATCCTAGTTGGTCATTTCAAGGAAAATGTTGAGTGCGATATTTAGGGGAATAACCTATAACCCGGGTTAAGATAAATTATTTCTGAGGCTTAATAATATGCTTATGCACGTCTTAGACGTTAGTACTTGCTTTTAGGTTAATATAGATGAATGGTGATAATACATATAAAGTCCTAGTATATTGCATATATTTGGTTTATGCACGTCTTAGATGCTAGTACTTGCTTTTAGGTTAAAATAATTGTATGGTGATAATACATAGCTGTATCACACCCACATAATACAAGTATATTATGTGGGGTGCGAGTACATGCCTTGCACTATATAGGGTGCTATATATAACCATATTGGTCCATCAGAAAATAGTTTAACTTAGAATCCTGGCTTTGGGAGCCAGGGGTGGGAGTTAAAATCTCCTTTTTCTGGGCGCTAGGAGGGGGTTTAACCCTCGATCTTCGGATTACAAGACCGATGCTTTCAAACTAAGCTACTAGGGCAAGCTCATTTCAATGCTTTATTCTCCGCTCAACCTGCGAGTGGGGCGAGGAGGAGGAATAATGCAAAGTACAGGACTGAGGCGACCTGGCCAATGATGATATATGGGTGTTCTACAGGTATGCCACCAATTCATGTCAGAATAATTATGTCTGCCACCAGGGTTCAGAATAAGAACTGGGTAATAGGTCGGAAGGTTAGTCCTCGTTGTTTTGAGGTGTGTAAAATTGGAACTACCAGTAGTACTAGAATGCTAAATAATAACGCTAGGACCCCGCCTAATTTGTTTGGAATAGACCGCAGGATAGCATAGGCAAACAAGAAGTATCACTCGGGTTGAATATGTGGTGGGGTAACCAGCGGATTTGCTGGGGTGAAGTTTTCTGGGTCGCCGAGCAGGGTAGGGGAGAACAATGTGAGGGATGTAAGAGCTAACAGCATTAGGACAAAGCCAAGAAGGTCTTTGTAGGAGAAGTAGGGGTGGAAGGAGATTTTGTCAGCGTCGGAGTTTAGTCCGGCTGGATTGTTTGACCCTGTCTCATGTAAGAATAGTAAGTGGAGAACGGTCGCACCGGCGATGACGAACGGGAATAGGAAGTGGAAGGCGAAGAATCGGGTCAGTGTTGCGTTATCTACCGAAAAGCCTCCTCAGATTCATTGCACAAGAGTATCTCCTATGTAAGGTACCGTTGATAGAAGGTTCGTAATAACGGTCGCACCTCAGAAGGACATTTGACCTCATGGGAGTACATAGCCCACGAAGGCGGTTATTATAACTAGAAGAAGTAGAACAACTCCAATATTTCAGGTCTCCTTGTAGAGGTAAGACCCGTAGTAAAGACCACGAGCGATGTGTATATAAATACAGATGAAGAAAAATGATGCTCCGTTGGCATGTATATTTCGGATAAGCCAACCATAGTTGACGTCACGGCAAATGTGTGTGACGGATGAAAATGCGGTTGAGATGTCAGAGGTATAATGTATGGCTAAGAACAATCCTGTTAGAATCTGAGTAATTAAGCACAATCCGAGCAGGGATCCGAAGTTTCACATTGCTGAGATATTTGATGGTGTTGGAAGGTCAACTAATGCGCCATTAGCGATTTTTATTAGCGGGTGGGTTTTTCGTAGGCTTGCCATTATTGTTCCTGTAGTTGAATTACAACGGTGGTTCTTCAAGTCACTAGTCTCGGTTAAAGTCTGAGCGGGAACCATGACTTACTTCGTGTCTTTGTTATTAATAGCCTTAATTATAGGATTGATTGCTGTTGCCTCTAATCCTACACCTTATTTTGCTGCTTTAGGGTTGATAGTGGCAGCTGGGGTTGGGTGTGGAGTATTGATTGGCAGTGGAGGGCCTTTCTTGTCCTTGGTTCTCTTTTTAATTTACTTGGGGGGAATGCTCGTGGTATTTGCTTATTCGGCGGCGCTGGCTGCCGAGCCTTTTCCGGAGGCGTGAGGGAGCCGTTCGGTGATAGGGTACGTTTTGGTGTACCTGCTAGGGGTGGTTCTAATAGGGGGATTATTTTGAGGGGGGTGACATGAGGGTTCTTGAGCAGCTATTGATGAGTTAAAAGAGTTTTCTGTTCTACGAGGGGATGTTGGGGGTGTGGCCATAATATATTCCTTTGGGGGAATAATATTAGTTATTTGTGCTTGGGTGCTGCTTCTTACTCTACTTGTAGTTCTAGAACTAACTCGGGGTCTAAGTCGTGGGACTCTTCGGGCGGTCTAAATAAGAATCACGGCAACTGCTAAAATTATAGTTAGGAGGAAAATGGTTAAAAATTTTTTGATTGTTCCTCGTGAAAGGTCGCTTATTGTTTGCGCTAACATTATTTGGGTAAGGGTAATCGACTTTGGACCTGCAATATGAAGTCAGGTTTGGTCAAGTTTAGTGGCAGTTGATCGCCCCAGGACCAGGCTAGCTTTTGGGGAGAGTCGGTGTATTAACGAAGGGAAGTACCCTAGCATATTAGAGAAGTGATGGGGGGAGTTTTTATAGGCAGTTTTGTAGGGGTTGTTGGTTTTAGCTGCAAGTTCTATGGCCACAAGAAGGCCGGTAATGGCTGCTAATAAGGCTGTCACTTTTAATGTTATAGGTATGGTTATGACTGGTGTTTTTATAGGTAGGAAGTTACATGTAATGACAAGGCCCGCAATAATGCTTCCTCAGGCAAGTCGTTTAATGGGCTGGACCATAAATGGGTCGTCTTCGTTGATGGGGGATAGTGTGAGGAACCGGGGAGAGCCTATAGTTACAAAATAGACGACTCGGAAGCTATAAACAGCAGTGAAAGATGTGGCAATGAGTGTCAGGATAAGGGCCCAGGCGTTAAGGTAAGAGGTATTGAGGGCTTCAATGATAGCGTCCTTCGAGAAGAATCCGGCGAGAAATGGGGTGCCTGCTAGTGCTAGGCTTCCGATTGTGAGACAGGTTGAGGTAATAGGTAAGAGTTTGTGGAGGCCGCCCATCTTTCGAATATCTTGCTCATCATTTAGGCTATGAATAATAGACCCCGAGCAAAGGAAAAGTATAGCTTTGAAGAATGCATGTGTGCAGATATGGAGGAACGCTAATTGTGGCTGATTTAGTCCGATGGTGACCATTATGAGTCCAAGCTGACTTGATGTTGAGAAAGCGACAATTTTCTTAATGTCATTTTGGGTAAGTGCGCAAGTGGCTGTATAGAGAGTAGTAAGCGCTCCTAAACACAAGCAGCTTGATAGGGCTAGTTGATTATTCTCTATTAATGGGTGAAGGCGAATTAGTAGGAAGATACCCGCAACTACCATAGTGCTGGAATGGAGCAGTGCAGACACTGGCGTCGGGCCCTCTATGGCCGATGGAAGTCATGGATGAAGGCCGAATTGGGCCGACTTTCCTGCTGCCGCGAGAATTAGTGCAATTAATGGGGTTGTCATGTCGTAGTTTTTTGACAGAGCAAAAATTTGTTGTATTTCCCAAGAGTTAAGATTTATGGCAAACCAGGCCATGGCTAGAATTAATCCGATATCTCCAACACGGTTATAAATTACTGCTTGGAGGCTTGCGGTATTCGCATCCGCCCGGCCATGTCATCAGCCAATGAGTAGGAAAGATATAATGCCAACTCCCTCTCAGCCAATGAATAGTTGAAATAAATTATTAGCTGTAACAAGAATGATTATGGCTACTAAGAATAGCAGTAAGTATTTGAAGAATCGGTTCATATTAGGGTCGGAGTGTATATATCACAGTGCAAATTCTAAAATAGATCAGGTTACAAAAAGGGCAATGGGGGTGAAAATAAGGGAGTAGTGATCAAACTTAAAGCTAATATTTGCGTCAAATATTTGTGTATTTATTCACTGTCAGTTTGTGGTAATATTTTCTGCTCCTTGGGACAGGTAAATCATAAGGGGCAATAGGCTTACAAAGAATGCAGTGCTAACGGCGGTTTTTACATAAGTATCTGCTCAATTAGGTGCTTGGGGCTTTGGACTTAGTGTTGTAAGTAGAGGGAGGACAAGGATTGTAACGATTAAAAGGAATGAGGAGGATATGACTAGGGTTGTTGAGGTCATAGCTTCCGCTTGGATTTGCACCAAGAGTTTTTGGTTCCTAAGACCAACGGATGAGCTGTTATCCTTCAGAAGCGTAAAGAAGCCGAGGATTTTAACCCCGGGGCATAAGTATTAGCAGCACTTATTGATTTCTATCCTTCCTTGGTGAGTAAGGGGTTTTTAACCCCTGTCTTCAGAATCACAATCTGATGTCTTGATTAAACTATACTTACTAGTAGCATCACCCTCACATAAGTTCTGGTTTTGTTACGAGGAGAATTACCGGAATAAGGTGAAGAGCCATTAGTAGATGTTCCCGTGTGTGGAAAGGTGAGAGTTTCACAATGTGGTGTGGTGTCGGTCCACGCTGAGACATCAAGAACATGTAAAGGGAATAGGCTGCGGTAATCAGTGTACCTAGTCCGGTAAGTGCAATGGTTCAGGGGGATCAGCTAAAGAGAGTTGTGATGATTATGAGCTCTCCTATAAGATTAGGAAGTGGGGGTAGTGCCAGGTGGGCTAGATTTGCAATGAATCATCAAACAGCTGTTAGTGGGAAAATAACTTGTAAACCTCGAGCAAGGACTATGGTTCGACTATGGGTTCGCTCGTAAGCTGTATTAGCTAAGCAGAACAGCATGGAGGATACTAGGCCGTGGGCAATTATAAGGATAATTGCCCCTGAGAATCCTCATGGAGTTTGGACTAGAATTCCTCCTGCTACAAGGCCTATATGACTTACAGAGGAGTAAGCAATTAGTGACTTAAGGTCAGTCTGTCGTAAACAAATAGACCCGGTCATAATAATACCTCAAAGTGCCAAAATAATGAAAGGGTAGATTAGTTCTTTAGAGAGAGGGTCTAGCATAATTATCATACGCATTATACCATATCCTCCCAGCTTCAGTAAAATTGCTGCTAGAACTATTGATCCTGCTACGGGAGCTTCTACGTGTGCTTTTGGCAGTCACAGGTGTACACCATAAAGAGGTATCTTTACTAGGAAGGCGATTAAGCAGCCTGCTCATCAGATCTTATGACTTCAGGAATTTACTAGTGTAGGGGGTGTATATTGAATAATTAATAAGGATAGGGTTCCTGTATATTGTTGAAGGAGAAGAAGGGCTACCAACAAGGGTAGAGACCCGGCTAGGGTATAAAATAGGAAGTAGGTACCTGCGCTGAGGCGCTCGGTTTGATTTCCTCAGCGGGTGATAATAATAAGGGTAGGGATAAGGGTCGCCTCAAATATAATATAAAATATGATAATTTCTGTGGCGCCGAAGGCCATAATTAGAAAGGCCTGTAGTGAGGTGAGAAGCGTGATGTATAGGCGTTGACGTGCAATGGGTTCAGGATTAATGTGGTTCTGGCTGGCCAAAATTATTAAAGGGAGGAGCCAACAAGTTAAGACTAAGAGAGGTGTTGACAAGGGGTCTGTGGCTAAGTAGGCGTTGGACGAAGTTCATCCGGCTTCTGAGGTACAGTTGAACCATGTGAGGCTTATAAGGGCAATTAAAAGGCCGTGGGTGGCGGTAGCTGTTCACAGCCACTTGGGAGAGGCCAGTCAAATTGTTGGAAATATTATAATTGTGGGGATCAAAACTTTTAGCATTGTAGAAGATTTAGGTTCTGTAAACGGTCAGTGCCGTGGGTCCGGGCTGTGGCTACTAAGAGTGCAAGGCCCGTACTTGCTTCACAAGCAGAAAAAGCCAGTAGCAACATAGGGGCAGTAGAGAAGCTTGTTGATTCGAACTGCAGTGTCCATAGGGCCAGTGCAATAAACAGGGACAACATTATGCCTTCTAAGCATAGTAGTGCGGAGAGTAGATGCGTACGATGAAATGCTAATCCCATAAGCCCTAAAATAAATGCTGAGGTAAAGCTAAAGTGTACTGGTGTCATAAGGGGGCCGTGGACTCAAACCACAATTTTCTGAGCCGAAATCAGAGGTCTTTCTTAGACTAGCTCCCTATTCTGCTCATTCTAGGCCTCCTTGGGTTCATTCGTAAACTAACCCAAGGGTCAATAGGATTAAGACTGTGGTGGCCCAAAAGAATGTTCCGGTTGGGCTATGGAGTTGATCTCCTCATGGTAATGGGAGAAGGAGGGCAATTTCTAGGTCAAACAAAAGAAATAGGATTGCTACCAGAAAAAATCGTAGGGAGAACGGTAGTCGGGCTGATCCTAGTGGGTCAAATCCGCATTCATAAGGGGAGAGCTTCTCCGCATCTGGGTTCATTTGTGGCAATCAGAAAGATACAATTGCCAGGATTGATGATAGGGCTACAGCAATAATAAAAATAGTTGTAATTAAGTTCATTATCTTTCCTTGGGGTCTAACCAAGACTAAATGATTGGAAGTCACTTGTACAAACTTTAATACTAGAAAGATATGAGCCTCATCAATAGATTGATACGTAAAGGAATAATCATACTACGTCTACGAAGTGTCAGTATCAAGCAGCGGCTTCAAAGCCGAAGTGGTGTTCTGATGTAAAGTGGTATTGAACTTGGCGGAGAAGACAGACGGCTAAGAAGGTCGAGCCAATAATGACATGTAATCCGTGGAATCCTGTGGCTACGAAGAACGTTGAGCCATATACTCCGTCTGCAATTGTGAAAGGTGCTTCATAATATTCCATTGCTTGGAGGGCAGTAAAATAGAACCCGAGCAGAATAGTAAGTGTAAGGGATTGAATGGCTTGCTTTCGTTCGCCCTCCATAATACTGTGATGGGCCCATGTTACTGTTACCCCTGATGCTAACAATACGGCCGTATTGAGTAGGGGCACTTCAAAGGGGTCTAATGTGGTAATCCCGGTAGGGGGTCAACATCCGCCTAGTTCAGGCGTTGGGGCCAGGCTTGAGTGGTAGAAGGCCCAAAAGAAGCCTAGGAAGAAGAACACTTCGGAAGTAATAAATAGAATTATTCCGTACCGTAACCCTTTTTGTACTGGGGGTGTGTGGTGACCTTGAAAGGTCCCCTCTCGAATAACATCACGTCATCATTGAAATATTGTAAGAAGCAATAGAATTAATCCAAGAGTTATTAGTGTTACTGAGTGGAAGTGGAACCAGATTGCTAGGCCGGATGTCATTAGTAAGGCACCGACGGCTCCGGTTAGTGGTCATGGGCTAGGATCAACCATATGATATGCATGCGCTTGGTGGGCCATTAAACGTTTTCCTGTATGTAGAGGCTTAGGAGTAGCACAAACACGTAGGCTTGAATTATTGCTACTGCAACTTCTAGAAGCGTTAGAAGGAAGAGGACGGCGGCTGTAAGGATTGCTACGGTTGGCATTATAGGTAGCAGTACAAATACAGCCGTGGCGATAAGTTGAATAAGAAGATGACCTGCAGTCAAATTGGCTGTAAGTCGAACCCCTAAGGCTAGTGGTCGAATAAGCAGACTAATTGTTTCGATAATAATTAGTACGGGAATTAAAGGAATAGGGGTTCCTTCGGGTAGAAGGTGTCCAAGAGCAATTGTTGGTTGGTTTCGTATACCAATAATTACTGTAGCAAGCCACAGTGGCACAGCAAGTCCTATATTTAATGATAGTTGTGTTGTAGGGGTAAAAGTATATGGTAGGAGGCCTAATATATTAATAGTAATAAGGAATACTATTAATGAGGTTAATATTAGGGCTCATTTATGTCCTCCAACATTTAAAGGCATTAGCAGTTGATTAGTGAAGCGGTTAATAAATCAGGCTTGAAGTGTAGTGAGTCGGCTATTTATTCAACGAGACGAGGGGGTAGGGAACATTACTCATGGGAGTGCGATTGCAATGGCGATGAGTGGAATTCCTAGGAAAGAGGGGCTTGCAAATTGATCAAAGAAGCTTGTTACCATGGTCAGTTTCAGGAGTCAGTTTTATGTTTTTCTTCATTTATTGGGGCTGGTTCATTAGGTGTTAAATGACCTAAGACTTTGGTTGGGATAATGGTAAGAAAAATGAATCATGAAAATACTAGAATTGCGAATCAGGGGTTAGGGTTGAGCTGAGGCATGTCACTAGAGGTGGTCGGTAGGCACCAAACTTTGGCTTAAAAGGCCAACGCTTTGTCCAATAATTAGCTTCCTAGTGAGGCGTCTTCTAGTATTAATGTGGATCAGCTCTCAAAATGTTTAAGTGGAACGGCTTCAACTACAATAGGCATGAAGCTGTGGTTTGCGCCACAAATCTCAGAGCATTGTCCATAAAATACACCTGGGCGTGAGGCAATAAAGGCAGTTTGATTTAATCGTCCGGGTACCGCGTCTATTTTTACCCCGAGGGATGGGATGGCTCAGGAGTGTAATACATCTTCAGCGGATACTAGAACACGAATTGGTGACTCCATCGGAACTACTATTCGGTGGTCTGTCTCTAGAAGTCGAAATTGCCCTGGTGTGAGGTCTTGAGTCGGAATCATGTATGAGTCAAATCCTAGGTCTTCATAGTCTGTATATTCGTAGCTTCAGTATCATTGATGTCCTATAGCTTTAATTGTTAAGTGGGGATCATTAACCTCGTCTATAAGATATAAAATCCGAAGGGAAGGAAGAGCAATTAGAACTAGAATAACTGCTGGTAAAACCGTTCATACAATCTCGATTTCTTGGGAATCTAAGATATATTTGTTGGTAAGTTTGGTTGAAACTATTGCGACAATAATGTAGAGTACTATTGTGCTAATTAAAAATACAATTATTAGGGCGTGGTCATGGAAGTGAAGAAGTTCTTCTATAACGGGTGATGCCGCGTCTTGGAATCCTAGTTGTGTGGGGTGTGCCATTAAATTTAAGACATACAGGAGTTTAACCTGCAATTTCACCTCGACAAGGTAATGTAATATGCATATTTTACTAATGTCTCTAAAAGAAAGTGACAGAGTGGTTATGTGACTGGCTTGAAACCAGTACATGGGGGTTCAATTCCTCCCTTTCTCGTTAGTTTGATTGAACTTGGACAAATGCTGGTTCCTCAAATGTATGGTATGGTGGAGGGCAGCCGTGTAGTCATTCTACATTTGTTATAGTTAGTTCTACTGAAGACACTTCTCGTTTGGCGGCGAAGGCTTCTCATAAAATAAATAGGAATATAATTACCGCCACAAGTGAGATAAGCGAGCCAATGGATGATACGGTGTTTCATAAAGCATATGCATCGGGGTAATCAGAATACCGTCGTGGTATTCCTGCTAAACCTAAGAAGTGTTGTGGGAAGAACGTGAGGTTAACACCAATGAACATTACGGCAAAGTGGATTTTCGTTCAAGTATCATTTAGGGTGTATCCTGAGAACAGTGGGAATCAGTGGACAAATGCCGCCATAATAGCAAATACAGCCCCCATCGATAGTACATAGTGGAAATGGGCGACAACATAATATGTGTCGTGGAGAACAATATCAAGTGATGAATTGGCGAGAACAATTCCTGTTAGTCCCCCAACTGTGAAGAGGAAAATAAAGCCTAGGGCTCATAGTATAGGGGTGTCCCATTTGATTGAGCCCCCGTGGAGTGTAGCAAGTCAGCTAAATACTTTTACACCGGTTGGGATGGCAATAATTATTGTCGCAGACGTAAAATAGGCACGGGTGTCTACGTCTATTCCAACAGTAAACATGTGATGGGCTCAAACAATAAATCCTAGGAGGCCAATGGCCATCATAGCTCAGACTATCCCCATATAGCCGAATGGTTCTTTTTTGCCCGCATAGTAGGCTACAACATGTGAAATAATTCCAAACCCGGGTAAAATAAGAATGTAAACCTCTGGATGACCGAAAAATCAGAATAGATGTTGGTACAGAATAGGGTCACCTCCCCCCGCTGGGTCAAAGAATGTGGTGTTTAAGTTACGGTCAGTGAGAAGTATAGTAATTCCGGCAGCTAGGACGGGTAGTGATAGGAGTAAGAGTACGGCAGTTACAAGTACGGCCCATACGAAAAGGGGTGTTTGATATTGAGAGATTGCTGGAGGTTTCATATTAATAATTGTGGTAATGAAATTTACTGCCCCTAGAATTGATGATACACCTGCCAGGTGGAGGGAGAAAATTGTGAGGTCTACTGACGCTCCTGCGTGGGCAAGGTTACCTGAAAGTGGGGGGTAAACAGTTCATCCTGTTCCAGCTCCGGCTTCAACACCAGAAGAGGCTAATAATAAGAGGAATGATGGGGGAAGAAGTCAGAAGCTTATGTTATTTATTCGTGGAAATGCTATATCAGGAGCCCCGATCATTAGAGGAACAAGTCAGTTTCCGAATCCACCAATAAGAATTGGCATTACTATAAAGAAAATTATTACAAAGGCGTGAGCAGTAACAATAACGTTATAGATTTGATCATCACCTAGGAGTGAGCCAGGTTGACTTAATTCAGCTCGAATAAGGAGGCTTAGAGCGGTTCCCACTATTCCGGCTCAGGCACCAAATACTAGATAAAGGGTACCAATGTCTTTGTGGTTTGTAGAAAAGAATCAGCGTGTAATTGCCACAGGTAGGGTAGCCGAGTGCCCAGGCGGTGGGTTGTAGCCCCGAAGACAGAGGTTTAAGTCCTCTTCCTATCAAGCCCCGTGGTGGAGTGACCACGTTGGATTGCAAATCCAGAGACGCAGAGTAATACCCTGCCGGGGCTTTCCCGCCTTACTAGGCAAACGGCGGGAAAGTAGATGGATGCTCGCTGGCTTGAGCGCTTAGCTGTTAACTAAGAGTTTGTAGGATCGAGGCCTTCCCATCTAGAAAGGCCTTAGTTTAACAAAGACATCTGATTTGCATTCAGAAGATGCAAGATAAACTCTTGTAGGTCTTATCAGGGGCTAGAAGATTCTCACTTCTGCTTAGAGCTTTGAAGGCTCTTGGTCTAGTACTATCCTAAGCCCCTAAACAACAAGTGTCATAATAGTTGGGGTAAGGGGCAAAAGGCCCAGGGCCATTACTGTTGATAATGCCAGGAGGGCGGAGGCCTGAGTGGTCTGAGTCCGCCAGGGGGTGGTCGAGGTCACAGTATTAGGAGAGATGGTTAGAGTTATTGCGTAGCAGAGTCGTAAATAAAAGTAGAGGCTAATCAGGGCGGCAAGAGCCATTACGGTTGCAGTGAGGGGGAGGCCCTGCTTTGCCAACTCTTGCAGGATTAATCACTTTGGCATAAATCCGGTAAGTGGGGGGAGACCCCCTAAAGACAATAATACAAGGGCGGCCGTCGCCGTTAAGAGTGGGCTCTTTGATCATGTGGTTGCAAGGGTGCCAATTTTCGTAGCATAGGAAAGTTTGAGAGTCAGAAACGCCGCGGATGTCATTAAAATATACATTAGCAGCGCAAGAAGGGTAAGCTGGGGGGCATATTGAAGAACAATAATTATTCAGCCCATATGTGCGATTGAGGAGTAGGCTAAGACTTTCCGTAGCTGGGTTTGATTCAGCCCCCCTCATCCGCCCACTAAGGTAGATATAAGGCCAAGGGCCGTAAGCAGAAGTGGGTCGAAAGCTTGGGCTGTTTGAATAATTAGTGCAAGCGGGGCAAGTTTTTGTCAGGTAGAGAGAATCAATCCGGTCAACAGGTCTAGTCCCTGTAGTACTTCGGGCATCCAGAAATGCATAGGCGCTAACCCAATTTTAAGTGCTAAGGCGGCAAGAATTATTGCGGTGGCAATTGGGTCTGATATATTTGTTATGTCCCATGTTCCCGTAATCCATGCATTAGTTGTGCTTGCAAAGAGGATCACGGCGGCTGCAGTGGCCTGGGTAAGAAAATACTTAGTGGTGGCTTCTACTGCGCGGGGGTGGTGATGTTGTGCTATCAAAGGAACAATTGCCAAAGTATTAATTTCTAGTCCTATTCAGGCCAGTAATCAATGGGAGCTGGCAAAGGTGAGAGTAGTCCCTAGGCCAAGGCTGGATAACAATGTAGCTAATACGTAAGGGTTCATTGATGGAGGAGGGATTTTAACCGTCATGTTCGGGGTATGGGCCCGAAAGCTTATTTAGCTGACCCCATCATAGAAAGTGGTGTAGAGGAAGCACTAAGAGTTTTGATCTCTTGGGCATGGGTTCGACCCCCTTCTTTCTAAGAACTGAGGGGATTTTAACCCCTGTAAGCCACTCTATCAAAGTGGTCCCTGGGTACTCGGGCACAGTTCCTCAACTATAGCTGTGGGGGAAGGCCCGCTAGTGCAATAGGGAGGGAAACATGTCATAATACAAGAGCTAGTGTCAGGGGAAGGAAATTTTTTCACACTAAATGCATGAGCTGATCATATCGAAATCGTGGGTAAGAGGCTCGTACTCAGAGAAATACAATAGATAGAAGTGCGGCCTTGATCATTAGGCCAACTGTGGCCAGTTCAGGGACAGCTGGAAAATACGATGTCCCTATAAACAGCACGGCAGAGAGGGTGTTTATTAATAAGATGTTGGCGTACTCGGCGAGGAAGAATAAAGCAAAAGGACCTCCCGCATATTCTACATTGAAGCCGGAGACAAGCTCTGATTCACCCTCTGTTAGGTCAAAAGGTGCCCGATTGGTCTCTGCAAGGGTTGAGATATATCATATGGCGGCTAGTGGTCATGCAGGGATCAGCAGCCATACGCTCTCTTGGGCTGTATTAAACGTTTGAAGAGTGTACCCGCCAGAAAAGATAATGACCGAGAGGAGGATGAGCCCAAGGCTTACTTCATAGGAAATTGTTTGGGCAACCGCTCGTAGGGCCCCGATGAGTGCGTATTTCGAATTTGATGCTCAGCCTGAGCCAAGAATAGAGTATACTGCAAGGCTTGATAATGCTAAGATAAATAGAACACCTAAGTTAAGGTTAATGACTGGGTGAGGTATAGGTATGGGTGCTCAAAGAGTGAGAGCAAGGGTAAGTGCAAGGATAGGGGTGGCCAGAAACAAGAACGGGGAGGATGTGGACGGGCGAACGGGTTCCTTAATAAACAACTTAACCCCATCGGCGATAGGTTGCAGCAAACCGTAGGGTCCAACTACATTGGGCCCCTTTCGTAATTGTATGTATCCTAATACCTTTCGCTCAAGCAGGGTCAAAAACGCTACGGCTAGTAGCACAGGGACAATATAGGCAAGCGGATTAATTAGGTGGGTTATCAAGGCGTTAAGCATGAACTGGGGAGAGGATTTGAACCTCTGGTTTTAAGGGCTTAGGCCTTACGCAATTTACCATGCTCTGCCACCCCAGTATGCCCTTATCTTGAGCGGCAGGGGTTTTGGCCCTCCCTTATTTAATTTATTTGTTTTCATGAATTAGGGGTGGGGCATGCGTCAAGTATGGGCCCCTCTTTTCCGATCCTTTCGTACTAGGAAAAGTAGCGTTACAGATAGAAACTGACCTGGATTGCTCCGGTCTGAACTCAGATCACGTAGGACTTTAATCGTTGAACAAACGAACCCTTAATAGCGGCTACACCACCAGGATGTCCTGATCCAACATCGAGGTCGTAAACCCCCTCGTCGATATGGGCTCTGGGAGAGGATTGCGCTGTTATCCCTAGGGTAACTTGGTCCGTTGATCGGCTTTTTAGCCGGATCATTATTGGTCAGATGTTCTGCGGCTCAAAGATGTCTCTTTTGGCTTTAGGGGTTTCGGCCCAGTCCACTCGGAGGCTTGCCTTTCCTCCGTGGTCGCCCCAACCGAAGGTAAAACTTCACGGCCACTAAGTTCTTGCTTTTTAGGAAGTTGTTTAACGTGGCTGAATTTTGTACCTTAAGCTCCAAAGGGTCTTCTCGTCTTGTAGTAATATACCCGCTTCTGCACGGATAGATCAATTTCACTGACTGGAAGGGGGAGACAGTTAAGCCCTCGTCTAGCCATTCATACAGGTCTCTATTTAAAAGACAAGTGATTGCGCTACCTTTGCACGGTCAATATACCGCGGCCGTTGAACCCGTAGTCACTGGGCAGGCTGGACCTCCTATACTACATGCTGCAGGAGGCGATGTTTTTGGTAAACAGGCGAGGCTTGTGTTTGCCGAGTTCCTTCCCCTTCTTTTAGTCTTTCCTTTCAAATGCCACTCCAGTGTGGGATTAACGATCAATTAGTTGTGAGTTCTTCTTGAGGTTTTTATTATTCACAATGCCCTCTTTGGTTGGGCTCGTTAAATTCCAGTGGGTAGTCCGATCTGGTTTACACCTGTGGCGGGAGAAGATCAAGTCTTCTTGTTACTCATTTTAGCATAGTCTCACCCATGTGGGCATGGGTTGGCCTAATACAGTTAGGGGAGTAAGATTTTTTATCGGGATAATAAACTCCTTTCTGTCCGAGCTTTAACGCTTTCTGCTTAGATGGCTGCTTTCAGGCCCACTAGAACAGTATGTCTTATTTATTATGATCTTTATCCTCCTGTGAAGGTTGTATCCTTTGTTAAAGGGGCTGTACCCCCTTCAACTAACTCTCGTACATTTCCATATGTCTTGATGATATACTTCTTGATGAAGGGTATGCGAGGCTGAACTTCTATCCACTTCTTAGGCAACCAGCTATCACCAGGTTCGGTAGGTCTGTCACTTCTACCCGGAGCTCTTCCCACTCTTTTGCCACAGAGACGGGTTAGCCCTAAATATATAGGCTGTCTCGGGGTAGCTCATCTGGTTTCGGGGTATCAAACTAAAGATCTCTTCGCTTGAGGGTACTGGCTAAATCATGATGCAAAAGGTACAAGGTTTAGTCTTTGTTTTTTAGTGCTTATATGGGTTGTTTCACTTCTCTTTCAGCTTTCCCTTGCGGTACTTTTTCTATTGCTTTAGGTGAACCTTTTCTGTCTCCCATACTCAGGTAAAAAAATGGTTTAGTTTGTAGGGTGGGGCCTTGTTTTGTTATAAATATTGTTGAGTTATACTGGTAATTAAGCTAGCTGGTTGGCTCAGGGCGACCCAATTTGCATGGATGTCTTCTCGGTGTAAGTGAGATGCTTAACTAGCTCAGCCACGCCCTGAGTTTCATCCAAGTGCACCTTCCGGTACACTTACCATGTTACGACTTGCCTCCCCTTGTCAGAGCTTTGGTGTTAGGTAACTTTATTGCATTTTGACAGGGGAGAGTGACGGGCGGTGTGTACGCGTCTCAGAGCCAGGTTCAAAAGGACACGCTGCTTCCTTTTTACTACTAAATCCTCCTTCAAGCACTATTTCATGTTGCATGTCCGTAGTGTTCTATTATAGAAAATGTAGCCCATTTCTTCCCGCTTCGTACGCTACACCTCGACCTGACGTTCTGGGTTGTGCCCATTTTGCTTACTTTTATTGCCTTCACAGGGTAAGCTGACGACGGCGGTATATAGGCTGGGATGGCTAGAAGCGGTGAGGTTTAACGGGGGTTATCGGTTCTAGAACAGGCTCCTCTAGGGGGGTCTGAGGCACCGTCAGGTCCTTTGGGTTTCAAGCTAATGCTCGTAGTACCCGGGCGGACGTCTAATTGTAGTTGGACGTCTGGGTTTAGGACTGAGCATAGTGGGGTATCTAATCCCAGTTTGTTTCTCAGTTTTCGTGGGGTCAGGTGGACTTTCTTAAAGTTACTTTCGTATATTGGGCTTCGGACTCCTAGAAGCGTATGACAGCCAAAGGGCCATTCGACTTTATCAATTCACTATCCTTAACCACCCTTTACGCCGTTGTACTATCAACTAGGGCCTCTCGTTTAACCGCGGTGGCTGGCACGAGTTTTACCGGCCCTCTTAGCTCTGACTGAGTCAAGCTTTCACTTATGGCTTAATATTTATCACTGCTGAATTCCCTTGGGGGTGTGGCTAGGCCTGGCGTCTTGGGCTAAAGGTTTGTGCCTGATGCCTGCTCCTCGTCCCCGGGCAGGGGATTAAGGGCTTACTCACGGGGCTGCGGAGACTTGCATGTGTAAGTTGGGCTAGAGCTGATAGTAAGGTCGGGACCATGCCTTTGTGCATGCGGAGCTTCTCAGGGCCCATCTTAACATCTTCAGTGTTATGCTTTGTATTAAGCTACGCTAGC